CCGACTCCATTTGGAATTGCATCAATTATTCGTCTATCAAAAAAATGAGTGAATTCGGCCAATTTTCTCGTCCCCACAATCAAGAATGTTCCATAAAAGGTATCTATGTACCCCCGATTATATGACCAATCATATATAGCATTTTTTATTTTGTCATAAAAACTTCTCCTAGGCCCCATTTTAAAAAATGAATTAATTAAGTCCAAATTTTGAAAAGATGAATAAACGGGTTTATATAAAAAAAATGCTATAAATATTCCGAAAGAGGCTATACTGACTGAAAAGAAGGCATCTTTACAAAATTCATACCAATCTATTGAATTATTTGAATTTTTATGTAAAAGATTTATAGACGGGGTTAACCATTTTGTTAATATATCCACGTCTTGATTTAAAGGAATTCCTAAGAATCCAACGAACAAAGTAAATATTATTAATATAAGTATTGGGAATAACATCGTATTATCCGATTCATAAGGATACAAAGAAGTCTTGATATTGCCAAAATTCGGAATAGAAAGAAAGGGTGGGGTCATATTTCTTACATTTTCATCAATTTTATATACTCTATTTGAAAAAAAAGAAGGACGTCCATTCTTATTCATTTTTAATAAAGTTACCAAACGAAAGTTTTTGTTACTTATTTTTGAACCTTCTTTACCCCATAGCGATATTGAATATAAGGGGGTGTTCCTTTTTCCACTGTAATTTTGAAAATGAACGTTTAAATGTCCTTCAAAAGTAAGTAAATAAATACGACACATATAAAATGCCGTTAATCCCGCCGTAGACCAAGCTATTATTGCAAAAATAGGTGAATACAACCAACTATCATTAAGAATTTCATCTTTGGACCAAAAACAAGCAAGGGGTGGAATACCGCAAAGAGAAAGTGTACCTAAAAAAAAAGAATTTTTTGTAATTGGTACATGTTTTGTTAAACCTCCCATAAGCACCATATTCTGACTTTTTTTTGGACAATACCCAACAAGAGTTTCCATTGAATGAATAACGGATCCCGATCCTAAGAACAATAATGCTTTAGAATAAGCATGAGTAATCAAATGAAATAAAGCACTGCGATAAGACCCCATACCTAAAGCTAACATCATATAACCCAATTGAGACATTGTGGAATAGGCTAAACCCCTCTTAATATCTTTTTGAGCAAGAGCTAAAGTAGCTCCTAAAAAAACTGTTATTATCCCTATCAAAGAGATAAAATTCATTATGGGGGGTATGACTATGAAAAGAGGCATAAGTCGGGCTACAAGAAAAATGCCCGCTGCTACCATCGTAGCAGCATGTATAAGGGCCGAAATAGGAGTCGGCCCTTCCATCGCATCAGGTAACCATACATGAAGAGGAAATTGTGCAGATTTAGCAATCGCACCGGCAAATAAAAGAACAGCGCACAAAGTAACAAATAAAAAATCGACCTCATTATTAGAAATCAAGTTATTGAATATTTGGAATAAATCACGAAATTCGAAACTCCCCGTTACCCAATAAAACCCCAAAATGCCTAATAATAAACCAAAATCGCCAACACGATTAGTTACAAAGGCTTTTTGACAAGCCTTTGCTGCAACAGGTCGTGTGAACCAAAATCCTATTAATAGATACGAACACATTCCAACTAATTCCCAAAAAATATAAATTTGTATCAAATTTGAACTAGTAACTAATCCCAACATAGAAGTACTGAAAAAACTCATATAAGCAAAAAATCTCAAATACCCGTGATCATGAGACATATAATTATCACTATAAATAAGAACCAAAATTCCAACAGTAGTGATTAGTATTGACATAATAGAAGTAAGTGGATCGATCAAGTATCCGAATTCTAACGAAAAATCATTATTAATAATCCAAGACCATACATATTGATAGACAGAACTACTATTTATTTGCTGAATAGAAAGATTCATCGAAAAAAGCATGACTATACTTAACAACAAAACGCTCTGAAAAGCCCACATACGGCGAAGACTTTTTGTTGCCGTCGGAAAAAGAAGAAGTCCCAACCCTATTAACATAGGAACTGGAAGTGGAAGAAAAGGTATTATCCACGCATATTGATATGTCTGTTCCATAAAAAAAGTTTTTTATTCTTAATTAATTGTTTCCGATTCACCGGATCTTACCTTTCGAAAAAGTCAATAAAAAATCAAGATATGCACTAAATGATTTAAGAAGTTTATATTAGTATTTATTAATATTAATTATTCTGAGTCTTTTCAAAACCGTTCAAATATTCAAAAAAGAAGTTACAATTGGTCAAATGATATGACCAAGTGACATATAAAAAAACGAACACTTAAAATAGGAAAATAAAAATATAATAATTTATCGTAATCGTAATCAAAATTTATATTCATAGAACAAGGATAAAAATTTAGCCTAAAAAGAGTACTTGACGCGGATACGAATTATAAGATTAAGTAAGGTCATCGGTCTAATGAAAAAAACTCTTGATTTTAGTTAGTTTATTTCAATTCATTAACTAATTTTCAATTAATTAACTAATTCATTATGGGATTGATTGTTTTCCATTTCAATCAAAACAATTTATTAGTAAAGTTTAGAAAAATATGGAACTAAAATGAACTTTTTAGCGAGAAAGGATCAAAAATGACTGAGATCCTTTTTTATCAAACCACGTATCTTTTAACAGATTTATTACTAGTCTCATTCGAATTTGAAAATTAAATTTAGTTGTATTTTTTTCTAGTTTGACTATCAATTTATTAGTCAAAAGTACAATCCTGGTATTTTATTACATGTAAATCAAGTATAGAATGCCGAAAATAAAGGTCTTTTAGATTCTTTTTTATTTTATTAAGTTTGATTTGATTTTGATGACATGCAGATTCTAAAGATATAACTTTAACTTTGAGAGATAAACAACGCGAACCAATAGTTCCCAACCAAAAATTAATTTTTGGTTTTACGGCATATTTTGTTATTTCGAGTCATTTTTGATCCAGTTTTCATGGATCTTTGACATATCTATATTTCTTTTTTATGAAGAGAATATTATATTATTTTATTTAGAGAAAAAATAGATAATGAATAAGAATAATAATAGAACAATAGATGTCTTTCACATCCAACTATAACAATGAGTAACTTCTTCATTTTTAAATGGCAGTTCCAAAAAAACGTACTTCGATATCAAAAAAGCGTATTCGTAAAAATATTTGGAAAATGAAAGGCTATTGGGCGTCGTTAAAAGCTTTGTCATTAGGGAAATCTCTTTCTACCGGGAATTCAAAAAGTTTTTTTGTACGACAAACAAATAAGTCCTAAAATATTGGAATAATCCAAATGCATTTGATTCAAAGTTCATATTAATATGAAATAGAATAGAATCTTAATGTTATGTCTAAAAGAAGAATTCTTCTATTTTCTGAATTCTAAATCTAAAAATCTAAATAAAAAAAGAAATACAATTTTTTATTTTTTTGTATGTTTTCACTCATATTTTGGTGGTGGGGAGTCTTTTTTTCCCCATCGACCTTTACAATTCCAATAAATAAAAATTTTTATCTTTTTCGGGAAGGGCAGATTGTTGAAACTAATGGATTCCATGTTAAAAACTAACTTCTTAATTTATTGCATTTAGCATATGTAATGGATTTACCATATATTTCCAATTGTCAGATCATCAATAAAAGAATCAATAAAAGAACTTGATTGTTGAGATATTATTATATTATGTACAAGTGTCAATTTGCAGTACTCCAAATACAAAATAGTTTTAGATTCATTGAGAAAATTTCTTTTTTGTTTCAAATTTATGATTATGAAATCAGATAAACCAGAAATAATGACATGACAATAAGCGTAAAAAATGAAAAAAGTTTTTTATTCTAGCGAGAGATTTCTATAGCTGCAAGAGCTCGATTTTAGAATCGCATAAACTACGTAAAAAGCCCTAAGATAAATGGACACTTAAAGAAAAATAAATGAAACCAATGAATCTTCAAATCTTCAAATTGACTTTTGAACTCATTTTTTTATCAATTTAATTTTTACTAAAAAAACATATTTGATTGAATTGACTTGTTCAATCTCGACTATTGAATATAAATAGGCTATTATGAATTCGAGCAAGCCGCTATGGTGAAATCGGTAGACACGCTGCTCTTAGGAAGCAGTGCTAGAGCATCTCGGTTCGAGTCCGAGTGGCGGCATGCCATCTTCTAAACGAGATCCAATAGATCCTATAATAAAAATAAATTAAATTCCCAATAATTAATATTAATATGGGGGATCCCCACCTTTTTTCTTTTTTATGATATTTTCAACTTTAGAGCATATATTAACTCATATTTCCTTTTCTATTGTTTCAATTGTGATTACAATTCATTTGATAACCTTATTGGGCAATGAAATCATAAAACCAAATGATTCGTCAGAAAAGGGGATGCTAGCTACTTTTTTATGTCTAACAGGATTATTAATCACTCGTTGGATTTATTCGGGCCATTTCCCACTAAGTGATTTATATGAATCATTAATTTTTCTTTCATGGAGTTTCTCCCTTATTCATATAGTGCCCTATTTAAAAAAACGAAAAAATTATTTAACCACAATAACTGCCTCAAGTACTATTTTTACCCAAGGCTTTGCTACGTCGGGTCTTTTAAATGAAATACATAAACCCACAATATTAATACCCGCTCTACAATCGGAGTGGTTAATAATGCACGTAAGTATGATGATATTGAGCTATGCGGCTCTTCTTTGTGGATCATTATTATCAGTAGCACTTCTAGTCATTACATTTAGAAAGATTTTTTATAGTTCTAAAAGTAATAATTTATTAAAATTAAATGAATCTTTTTCATTTGGTGAAATCCAATACAATAATGAAAGAAATAATATTTTTAAAAAAACTTCTTTTTTTTATGCTAAGAATTATTACAAGGCCCAATTGATTCAACAATTAGATTATTGGAGTTATCGTGTGATTAGCCTAGGATTTATCT